AGTAATTTAATTGTTCGAATTTTTTTCTTATTTTATTTATATTAGTAGTCTTTATAGTAGTCTTAGATTTTGCATTTTGATGAGCCTCGTTTTGAGGAATTCATGGAATAATCCATTTTCATGGAAAAACGAATAAGAACAAGGATGAGTCTACCACTTACAAGAAAGGATCTCATGATAGTCAATATGGGCCCTCACCACCCATCCATGCATGGTGTTCTTCGACTGATCGTTACTCTCGATGGTGAAGATGTTATTGATTGCGAACCCATATTAGGGTATTTACACAGAGGAATGGAAAAAATCGCAGAAAACAGAACTATTATACAATACTTGCCTTATGTAACACGGTGGGATTATTTAGCTACTATGTTTACAGAAGCAATAACGGTAAATGCACCAGAATTTTTGGAAAATATTCAAATACCCCAAAGGGCCAGCTATATTAGGGTAATTATGTTAGAATTGAGCCGTATAGCTTCTCACTTGTTATGGCTTGGACCTTTTATGGCGGATCTCGGGGCACAGACTCCTTTTTTCTACATTTTTAGAGAGAGAGAATTGATATATGATCTATTTGAAGCTGCTACAGGTATGCGAATGATGCATAATTACTTTCGCATTGGAGGAGTAGCTGCCGATCTACCTTATGGATGGATGGATAAATGTTTAGATTTCTGTGATTATTTTTTACGAGGAGTTGTTGAATATCAACAACTTATTACACAGAATCCCATTTTTTTAGAACGAGTTGAAGGAGTCGGTTTTATTAGCGGAGAAGAAGCTGTAAATTGGGGCTTATCGGGCCCAATGTTACGAGCTTCTGGAATACAATGGGATCTTCGTAAAATTGATCCTTATGAGTCTTATAATCAATTTGATTGGAAAGTACAATGGCAAAAAGAAGGAGATTCATTAGCTCGCTATTTAGTACGAATCGGTGAAATGAGGGAATCCATAAAAATTATTCAACAGGCTGTAGAGAAAATTCCGGGAGGCCCTTATGAGAATTTAGAAGCCCGACGCTTTAAGAAAGCAAAGAATTCCGAATGGAATGATTTTGAATATCGATTTCTTGGTAAAAAACCTTCGCCCAATTTTGAATTATCAAAGCAAGAACTTTATGTAAGAGTAGAAGCTCCAAAAGGTGAATTAGGAATTTATCTGGTAGGAGATGATAGTCTTTTCCCCTGGCGATGGAAAATTCGTCCACCTGGTTTTATTAATTTGCAAATTCTTCCGCAGCTAGTTAAAAAAATGAAATTGGCTGATATAATGACGATATTAGGTAGTATAGATATCATTATGGGGGAAGTTGATCGTTGAAATGATAATAGATAGGGTAGAGGTAGAAACTATCAATTCTTTTTCGAAATCGGAATTATTAAAAGAAATCTACGGACTGATATGGATTCTACCCATTTTGACCCTCCTACTGGGAATCACAATAGAAGTACTCGTAATTGTGTGGTTAGAAAGAGAAATATCTGCATCGATACAACAACGTATTGGTCCTGAATATGCCGGCCCCCTAGGACTGCTTCAAGCTATAGCAGATGGAACTAAGCTACTTTTTAAAGAGGATATCCTCCCATCCCGAGGAGATATTCCTTTATTTAGCATTGGTCCCTCTATAGCAGTCATATCCATTTTATTAAGTTTTTTAGTTATCCCTTTGGGATATCGTTTTGTTTTAGCTGATCTTAGTATTGGTGTTTTTTTATGGATTGCCATTTCAAGTATTGCTCCTATTGGTCTTCTGATGGCGGGATATAGCTCAAATAATAAATATTCTTTTTCAGGCGGTCTACGAGCGGCTGCTCAATCTATTAGTTATGAAATACCATTAACTTTTTGTGTGCTAGCAATATCTCTACGTGTGATTCGTTAAACTAGGATCCTTTTCCTCTAAAATACATTGAATTAAAATACATTGAATGCTTATCTTCCTTTGTTTATTCTGTATTCGGATTGCTAAGTTAAACTAGATAGCTATATGAGTGAAACAAAACAGCTTATTAATTTGTAGTCAAAATACAAAATCTCATTTCCTACGTACAAGAAAAAAGTTAAAGTAAACATAAACAGTGTAAACTATTTACCCCAAGGTTGAGATTGTTTGATTAGTCATCATAATCATATCTTGAAGCGGGCAAGAATAAAGGATTCGCGATATGGAATTCCATTACTAGAATATTTTGAGTTATTATTACTATAACTTATAACCATAAGGCAATCCATCGAAAGTTAGTGAGGGATTAGGAACACTAAAGTACATACAGGATTAGTAATGAGAGAATCTAAATCATTAGACATTTTTCCTCAAAAAAGGAATCGTAATAAGGACTTGAAATTGGTGGAAATGATCAAGTAGTACTTTCTTCGGATTCCGGTCTAGAGTATGTTCCCATTCACTTGTTAAAGAAATGGCTATCAAAAACGAATTAACCCTTTATTCTTTTTTCTTTTTAAGTATACCCTTCCCCGGGAAAGAAGAATAGGACAAAAGATATGGAATGCAATACAATACAAAAAAGGGTCTTTATCTATTCTTTCCTTCCTTTATCACTATTCATACAGAATTCCTCATGAACTAATGCCCAATTCTTTCCTTTTATTAAATACTATAACGAGTTTTTTATTCCAATATTAAGTTATTACCGAACAAAGAAAAATTATTATTTTATTATATAAAGGATGAGATCAATTCGGAAGCGCTTTTTTGTTATTCTAGCAGACGGAATTGCTTTGGTCTAATTTGGGGTTTTCCAATAAATTTTATCTTACCTAATTCTATCTACGCCCAGGGAATAATACCGAAATGAAACAATCCTTTCCTTTTTCTGATCATAGAGGAGCCGTATGAAGCTAAAGTTTCATGTACGGTTTTGGAATAGCGGTGGGAACTGTAATGTTATCATCGACTATGATTATCTAACAGTTCAAGTACAGTTGATATAGTTGAAGCACAATCCAAATACGGTTTTTTTGGATGGAATCTTTGGCGTCAGCCTATAGGTTTTCTAGTTTTTCTAATTTCTTCTTTGGCAGAATGTGAAAGATTACCCTTTGATTTACCAGAAGCAGAAGAAGAATTAGTAGCAGGTTATCAAACCGAATATTCTGGTATTAAATATGGTTTATTTTATCTTGTTTCTTACCTAAATTTATTAGTTTCCTCTTTATTTGTAACTGTTCTATACTTAGGCGGGTGGAATTTCTCTATTCCCTATATATCCTTTTTTGGATTTTTCCAAATGAATAAAATAATTGGAATTTTGGAAATGGTAATAGGTATCTTTATTACATTAACTAAAGCTTATTTATTTCTCTTCATTTCTATCACAATAAGATGGACTTTACCCAGGATGAGAATGGATCAGTTATTAAATCTTGGATGGAAATTTCTTTTACCTATTTCTCTAGGCAATCTCTTATTAACAACTTCTTCCCAACTAGTTTCACTATAAATAAGATAATACAATAACAGTAAGAATATTTTCAACACAAAAGTTCTCTCAAACAAGAGAAAGAAACATACCTTTTTCATATATATATTTAGAATATGTTCCCTATGCTAACTGGGTTCATTAGTTATGGTCAACAAACAATACGCGCCGCAAGATACATTGGTCAAAGTTTCATAATTACCTTATCCCACACAAATCGTTTACCTATAACGATTCATTACCCTTATGAAAAATCAATTACATCGGAGCGTTTCCGGGGGCGAATACACTTTGAATTTGATAAATGCATTGCTTGTGAAGTATGTGTTCGCGTATGCCCGATAGATCTACCTCTTGTGGATTGGAGATTTGAAAAGGATATTAAAAGGAAACAATTGCTTAATTATAGTATTGATTTCGGAGTTTGTATCTTTTGTGGTAACTGTGTTGAATACTGTCCGACAAATTGTTTATCAATGACTGAAGAATATGAACTTTCTACTTATGATCGTCATGAATTGAATTACAATCAAATTGCTTTGAGTCGGTTACCAATCTCCATAATGGGGGATTACACAATTCAAACAATTAGGAATTCGCCTCAAAGTCAAATAGAGGAAGAAAAATCTTGGAATTCAAGAACGATTACTGATTACTAGGTATTAGGATTTTTTTTTGTTAGAAAAATCCTAATACCTTTTTCCTTCCTTGAATCTTTTAGTTTTAGTCAGTTCATGAAAAATTTTATACTATAAATTTATTCTTATCCATAATGGATTTACCTGGACCAATACATGAGATTCTTGTGCTATTTGGGGCATTTGTTCTTCTACTAGGGGGTCTAGGAGTAGTATTACTTACCAACCCGATTTATTCTGCCTTTTCGCTGGGATTAGTTCTTGTTTGTATATCCTTATTCTATTTTTTATTGAATTCCTACTTTGTAGCTGTCGCACAACTTCTTATTTATGTGGGAGCCATAAATGTCTTGATCATATTTGCTGTAATGTTTGTAAACGGTTCAGAGTGGTCTAAAGATAAGAATTATTGGACTATTGGAGATGGGTTTACTTTACTCGTTTGTATAACTATTCCTTTTTCACTAATGACTACTATCCCAGATACGTCGTGGTATGGAATTCTTTGGACTACAAGATCAAACCAAATTGTAGAACAGGGTCTGATAAATAACGTTCAACAAATTGGGATTCATTTAGCAACCGATTTTTATCTTCCATTTGAACTCATTTCCCTAATTCTTCTAGTTTCTTTAATAGGTGCAATTACTATGGCTCGACAATAAGAAATACTTAGAATGAGTCAAAATTATTAGAATTTCAAATATAAAAAAAATAACTAAAGAATCACAATTTTGATTTAGTAAAACCCATCTACTGCCAACACAACAAATACCTTCTTTTTTCTTTTGTTGCGTAATAGTTCTATTCTAATTAATTGAATCGGTTCAATTCTTGCCCTCATATTGAAATGAATCGAGATTGATAAGGAGTTAGTTAATGATGTTTGAGCATGTGCTTTTTTTGAGTGTCTATTTATTTTCGATTGGTATCTATGGATTGATTACAAGCCGAAACATGGTTAGAGCTCTAATATGTCTTGAACTTATACTGAATTCAATTAATCTAAATCTCGTAACATTTTCTGATCTATTTGATAGTCGCCAATTAAAAGGAGACATTTTCGCAATTTTTGTTATAGCCCTTGCGGCTGCTGAAGCAGCTATTGGACTATCCATTCTTTCTTCCATCCATCGTAACAGGAAATCAACTCGTATCAATCAATCTAATTTTTTGAATAATTAGACATAGAATCCTCTAAACAAAAGCGCATATATAAAATAATACGGAACATTAAGATGAATAGAAATCTAATCTTATTTTCTTAATCTAATCTTATTTTCTTATTAGTATTTAATAATATCCATTTTTTGAGTAGGTTATTTCCGAGTATTCTTTTTTACTTATTGAATATTGCATTTTTGCAATTCATTGATATTGCAATTTGAATATTGCAATAATTTATATTGAAAAGATGATACCCAATTTATTGGCTAATTCGAATTAGTATGTAGAATTCGTATAATTATGACTGTTGAAGTCTTAAATTCAAGTCTCTTGGCTCTTTTCACGCTTTCTCACAAACATATTAAGAAATATATTGCATTATTTGTTAAAGTTTGGATAAACCATTGCTTCGTCTGGTGTCTACAATACATCTAATTTATATAGTACTAATTAAATTTTTACCAGATCGAAAATTTTTATGTTGAAAAGGAAAATTTAGAGATCCAATGTCACATTCTGTAAAAATTTATGATACATGTATAGGATGCACTCAATGTGTACGAGCTTGTCCAACAGATGTATTAGAAATGATACCTTGGGATGGATGTAAAGCCAAGCAAATTGCTTCCGCGCCGAGAACCGAAGATTGTGTGGGTTGTAAGAGATGCGAATCCGCTTGCCCAACAGATTTTTTAAGTGTCCGCGTTTATTTAGGGCCTGAAACAACCCGCAGCATGGCTCTATCTTATTGATACGTTACAAAAAACTCCACTTGAATCGTCTGATTCCTCTTTACCGAAGAAGCCTGTGCTTGAAATAATCGAGCATGGGCTTTTCTGGTCAAAACGTATCTTGTCTTTATTACTTTATCATGAGTTATTTTCCTTGGTTAACAATACTTGTTGTTTTGCCGATATTTGCAGGTTCATTAATTTTCTTTTTACCTCATAAAGGAAATAAAATCGTTAGGTGGTATACTATATCTATTTGTTTATTAGAATTCCTTCTAATGACTTATGCATTCTGTTATCATTTCCAATTGGAGGATCCCTTAATCCAATTAAAGGAGGATTCAAAATGGATAGATATTTTGGATTTCCACTGGAGATTGGGAATCGATGGACTTTCATTAGGATCTATTTTATTGACAGGATTTATCACTACTTTAGCTACTTTAGCGGCTTGGCCGATTACCCGGAATTCGCGATTATTCTATTTCCTGATGCTAGCAATGTATAGCGGTCAAATAGGATTATTTTCTTCACGAGACCTTTTACTTTTTTTTATCATGTGGGAGTTAGAATTAATCCCTGTTTACTTACTTTTATCCATGTGGGGGGGAAAGAGGCGTCTGTATTCAGCTACCAAGTTTATTTTGTATACTGCAGGCGGTTCCATTTTTTTCTTAATTGGAGTTCTGGGTATGGGATTATATGGTTCCAATGAACCCGGATTAGATTTGGAAAGATTGATTAATCAATCATACCCTGCAACATTGGAAATCCTACTGTATTTTGGCTTCCTTATTGCTTATGCTGTCAAATTGCCGATTATACCTCTACATACGTGGTTACCAGATACCCATGGGGAAGCGCATTACAGTACATGTATGCTTTTAGCCGGAATTCTATTAAAGATGGGAGCATACGGATTGATTCGGATCAATATGGAATTGTTACCTCATGCTCATTATCTATTTTCCCCCTGGTTGGTAATAATAGGAGCGGTGCAAATAATCTATGCAGCTTCAACTTCTCTTGGTCAACGAAATTTCAAAAAAAGAATAGCCTACTCCTCCGTATCTCACATGGGTTTCATAATTATAGGAATTGGTTCCATAACTAACATTGGACTAAATGGAGCTATTTTGCAAATATTATCCCATGGATTTATCGGTGCTACACTTTTTTTCTTGGCGGGAACGGCTTGTGATAGAGTGCGTCTTGTTTATCTCGAAGAACTGGGGGGAATATCTATTCCAATGCCAAAAATTTTTACCATGTTTAGTAGCTTTTCAATGGCTTCTCTTGCCTTGCCGGGAATGAGCGGTTTTGTTGCAGAATTAGTAGTATTTTTTGGACTAATTACTAGTCCAAAATTTATGTTAATGCCAAAAATGCTAATTACTTTTGTAATGGCGATTGGAATGATATTAACTCCTATTTATTTATTATCTATGTTACGCCAGATGTTCTATGGATACAACCTATTTTATGTTCCAAACGAAAATTTTGTGGATTCTGGACCGCGGGAACTCTTTCTTTTAATCTGTATCTTTTTACCAGTAATAGGAATTGGTATTTATCCAGATTTAGTTCTCTCGCTATCCGTTGACAGGGTAGAGGCTCTATTATCCAATTATTATCCTAAATAGAATAGGATTTTCTTTTTTTAACTAGTCCGCTCTATATTCCATCGTGGAAAAAATTCCATAGTGGAAAAAACATAAAATTCATAAAAAAGTAAAAAAGTCTAATTAGATCTATCTCCAATTTTTGAGAACCCTTTGAAAAGAGGTTCAAGGGGTTCTCAAATCAAACAAAAAAGGAAAAAACCTTCATTTTATGAAGGTTTTATGTTATGTAATCATTTAGATGGTAATGTAAATGAACCATAACTATGTAAACCTATTCCTAACAGATTGATACCAAAATAGCAGATCCAAATTATAAGAAATCCTATCGAAGCTACAAGTGCGGAATTCGTACCCTTCCAATTTGAATTTGTTCTACTATGTAAATATATTGCAAATATGGTCCAGGTAATAAATGCCCAAGTTTCCTTAGGGTCCCAATTCCAATAGGATCCCCATGCCTCATTAGCCCATACTGCTCCACAAAGAATACCTATGGTTAAAAGAGTAAATCCTAGACTAATGACACGATAACTCCAAGAATCCAAACGCTCGGTTAATTGATATTTGTAATAATTTGGAAATGCGGGAAAAGAGGTGTTTTTTAAAGCACTTCTTTTTCCATATAAATATTCAATCTCACTAAAGAAAAATGTTTTAAGTAAAACATTTTTTTTCTTTTTAGAAAAGAAATCTAAATTCTTTCGAAATCGAATGATTAGAAGAGCGGCGGATAATAAGGATCCGCACAAAAGAGTTGCATAGCTTAGTAACATCATACTGACATGCATCATTAACCACTGAGATTGTAGAGCAGGTACTAGTATTGTGGATTGATGCATTTCAGTTAAAAGACCCGACGTGGCAAAGCCTTGCGTTAAAATAGTACTTGGCGTAGTTATTGTGCTTAAATAATTTTTCGATTTCCGTATCTTAGGAATAGTATGAAGAATATACAGAGCCCATGAAAGGAAGATCAATGACTCATATAAATTACTTAATGGAAAATGTCCCGAAGAAACCCAACGAGAAACTAAGAATCCTGTTATAGCGAAAAAAGTAGTTATCATTCCTTTTTCTGACGAATCACGTAATCCCCTAAGTTCACGAACTAATAAGGTTATCAAATGAATCGTAATCACAATTGAAATGGTTGAGAAAGAGATATGAGTTAGTATATGTTCTAAAGTTGCAAATAGCATAAGGATAAGGTCCCATTACAAAATTGGAAATTTCGAATTGAATCCATTTTCTAATCTATTGTATTCTTTTTCGAGAATGCCGCCACTCGGACTCGAACCGAGATGCTTGAGCACTGCTTCCTAAGAGCAGCGTGTCTACCAATTTCACCATGGCGGCTAACTTTAAATAATAGTTAACTTAAAAGAATAATAGTTATTTTCTCGCGAATCGTCGAGGCTGGGAGAAGCCATAGAATCTAGGAACATTAGAATTTTATCATTAACTACAAAGAATTTTGTATTTTAGAAAAATTTATAGAATGAAACCCTTTACGCTCTTATTAATATGATTGATTTACCAGTCCTAAACTAATTTCTATGGGAATTTTGGATAAGATTGGATAAGATAGGTAGAGGTTGTAAGTCCTATTGCAAGAATAGTCTACTTTTGGTAATAAAATCCTCATAAAAAAATAAGAGGATTCTATTACCAAAAAAAGATTCTTTGCTAGGAAAAGAATACTGAGGACACAATATACCAAAAACTTTTGTTCTATATAACGGATAATGGGAGGATTCGTTCTAAGAATATTATACCGAGGAATTCAACACATAAAACTACAATTCATTAATTAATTCGAATTATTCATTCATCTTAAATAATTCGAATTTCTTTGGGTTGGGATAGTTTAATTCAGATTATTCCAAAACCTTATTATTTGTTTGTTTGTTGTCCAGAAAAACCTTTTGGTTTTGGATGCTCGTTGTTGCTAGAAAATAATTTTGATTTTGCTAAAGAATAAGATTGTATTATGGAAAAATACGTCTTTTTCTTCCAAAGATTTTTACGAATACGCTTTTTTGCCATCGAAGTACGTTTTTTTGGAACTGCCATTTAAAGATTACTTTTTTCTAGTTGTATGTGAAAGACATCTATTGCCGCAAATCAATCCTTCTTTCTGTTTTTTCTTAGTATTTATACTTAGATACTGAAATTAGAAATTCTTTTTTAGTTCATTTTGTCTAATGTAGATAAGACAAGAGTTTTTTAAGACTTTCCATTTAAATCAATTTATATATCAAATATACTGCATATATAAATATATGGTATGGGGGATAAGCCCTCATATAATATTAAGATGGGGAGATAAAAAGAAGGTAAAATTCAATTAGTTAATTAAGTTCAGAACGGTATTTCATAATTGAATTCCAATAAAAAAAAAGACTTAGTCTCTTAAACAAGACATTCTAAAACTTAGAGAATTCTAGTCATTAGGATTTCCGTTTTATATGAAGTAAGCAATATTCGAGAATTTTCTATACTATAAATATAGGTTTTCTTTGGAATTCAATCAATCAATTACGAAACAAGAGAGCTCCCTTATTTTAGGAGAAAGAAATACAAAAATGAATAGAAAATCAAATGATTCAATCTTTTTTTGTATTTTAATAAATATTTTTTTTACTAATAACTAGATAACCAAATTCTTTGATTCACTTTTTGAATTTAAGCAACTAAACCCATTCTGGATTTTTTAATATTTTAATGAGACTAATTTTGAAAAATCCAGAATTCCAGCATTTTTTCTTATTCTTATTTTGTTTTTTAATTCCTTTAGAGAGAGATAAGAGTAGGTTTGGTGAATCGGAAACAATTAGAAAAATTAAACTATAAATTTCAACTCAAAATTGCTATTTCTTTTCTTATGGAACATACATATCAATATGCCTGGGTAATCCCTCTTCTCCCACTTCCAGTTATTATGTCAATGGGATTTGGACTTTTTCTTATTCCGACAGCAACAAAAAATCTTCGTCGCATATGGGCTTTTCCTAGTATTTTACTCTTAAGTATAGCTCTGATATTCTCAGTTCACCTGTCTATTCAACAAATAAATGGAAGTTCTATCTATCAATATCTATGGTCTTGGACCATCAATAATGATTTTTCCTTAGAATTTGGATACTTGATCGACCCCCTTACGTCTATTATGTTAATACTAATTACTACTGTAGGAATCTTGGTTCTTATTTATAGTGACGATTATATGTCTCACGATGAAGGATATTTGAGATTTTTTGTTTATATAAGTTTTTTTAATACTGCCATGTTGGGATTGGTTACTAGTTCCAATTTGATACAAATTTATTTTTTTTGGGAACTTGTCGGAATGTGTTCCTATTTATTGATAGGCTTTTGGTTTACACGGCCAATTGCAGCGAGTGCTTGCCAAAAAGCTTTTGTAACTAATCGTGTAGGGGATTTTGGTTTGTTATTAGGAATTTTAGGTTTTTTTTGGATAACGGGTAGTTTAGAGTTTCGGGATTTGTTCAAAATAGCTAATAATTGGATTCCTAATAATGGTATTAATTCCTTACTTACTACTTTGTGTGCTTTTTTATTATTCCTTGGTGCAGTTGCAAAATCTGCACAATTCCCTCTTCACGTATGGTTACCCGATGCCATGGAAGGACCCACTCCCATTTCGGCTCTTATACACGCAGCAACTATGGTTGCTGCGGGGATTTTTCTTTTAGCTCGACTTCTTCCTCTTTTCATATCCCTACCCTTGATAATGAGTTTTATTTCTTTAGTAGGTACAATAACACTCTTCTTAGGAGCCACTTTAGCTCTTGCTCAGAGAGATATTAAAAGAAGCTTAGCCTATTCTACAATGTCTCAATTGGGTTATATGATGTTAGCTCTAGGTATAGGTTCTTATCAAGCTGCTTTATTCCATTTGATCACTCATGCTTATTCAAAAGCTTTATTGTTCTTAGGATCCGGATCCGTTATTCATTCAATGGAACCTCTTGTTGGATATTCACCAGATAAAAGTCAGAATATGGTTCTTATGGGTGGTTTAAGAAAATACGTTCCAATTACAAGAAGTACTTTTTTATGTGGTACACTTTCTCTTTGTGGTATTCCACCTCTTGCTTGCTTCTGGTCCAAAGATGAAATCCTTAGTAATAGTTGGTTGTATTCACCCTTTTTTGGAATAATAGCCTCTTTTACTGCAGGATTAACTGCATTTTATATGTTTCGGATATATTTACTTACTTTTGATGGGTATTTGCGTGTTCATTTTCAAAATTACAGCAGTACTAAAGAGGGTTCGTTGTATTCAATATCCTTATGGGGAAAAGGCATATCCAAAGGAGTCAATAGGGATTTTGTTTTATCAACAATGAAGAGTGGGGTTTCTTTTTTTTCACAAAATATACCCAAAATTCCTGGTAATACAAGAAATAAGATAGGATCCTTTAGTACTCCCTTTGTGGCTAAAAACACTTTTGTCTATCCTCATGAAACGGGAAATACTATGCTATTTCCTCTTCTTATATTACTGCTTTTTACTTTGTTCATTGGATCTATAGGAATCCATTTTGATAATGGAATAAAGGGCAATGGAATATCGGAGTTAACCATATTATCAAAGTGGATAACTCCTTCAATAAACTTTTTCCAGGAAAGTTCGAATTCTTCCATAAATTCATATGAATTTCTCACTAATGCAATTTCTTCTGTAAGTTTAGCAATTTTGGGTCTATTCATAGCATATATCTTCTATGGATCTACTTATTCTTTTTTTCAGAATTTGAATTTTCTAAATTCCCTTGTAAAAGGGAATCCAAAAAAGAACTTTTTGAATGAAGTAAAAAAAAAGATATACAGCTGGTCATATAATCGTGGTTATATAGATGTTTT